TTGACCCAATGACAAACCACAAACACCTTCCTCGTTTGGGCTCCGGGCACTGGGAAAACGCTGATGCGACGGGAAACCGACTACTAGTTACAAAGCTCCAATAAGGTATCGAGAGGGCTATCACAGTCAGGTGCGAAGCAATTAGACCCTATTTGTAAAGTACCCCTCCTCCTATTTAGTTTAGGGGGTTGAGGCAAGAAATGGCTTGATGAACCGTTCCGTTCGCCACGCACCGGCCCCATTCACTTGCTTATCGTAGAGGCTGTAAGTACACAGTGCCCCACAACTATGAATAGTATAGTGGGGTTGAAACATGAGAGCGCCCGTCCTTTCAAATAGGCCACTTTTTCCGGAACACAGCCCGGGATAAGCGTGACCGTGTATATAATAATAATATATTTATATATATAAATTCAATTTCTCTTCGATGCTGTCATTTCGAAATGCCCGCTTCAACCGCTGTTTCACCTCCCAAAAAGCAAAGTTGGCTTGACGAGCGCAGATGTGGAGCAATAAAACCAAAAATCTCTTTCTTGTCCTTCTATTTAAAGGGCAAAGAGAAGCGCTTTTGCTACTGAGAAAACGAAAGGTCAGCACGAAGGTTCAAGACTTAGCCGAGCGTTAGCGAAGCTAGATTCTCATAGCGAGGCGCTTCGAGTTAGCGAAGCGCTGTAGTAGCGTCGAATCCCTATGTGCTATAATGCTGAGCCAAGGACGCTCCGTCTTATCTTCAACTGAGTTCTGAACGAATTAGCTCCTTGGTAATGGCTTAATCTATAGATGGAAAGCCCTATGATGGGAAACTACCACGTTAGGTTTGGAGAGAGATGGGACCGGTTATATATTATATAATATAATAGGGGGAGCAGATGGAAGCTTTTTTCTTTCAATAGCTGGCAAAATGACTACAGGATCCTCGGTCTACTCTACCTTAATTCACCATTTCGAACTTTATACAGAAGGTTTTTCCGTACCAGCTTCTTCTACCTATACCGCAGTTGAAGCACCTAAAGGAGAATTTGGGGTCTTTCTGGTCAGTAATGGAAGCAATCGTCCCTACCGTCGTAAAATAAGAGCACCTGGCTCTGCCCATTCACAAGGACTCGATTCTATGTCCAAACATCACATGCCAGCAGATGTGGTCACCATCATAGGTACTCAAGATATTGTGTTTGGAGAGGTGGATAGATAGGACTACTAGTTGCTCGATCAGGACCCTAGCTTTATTGCGAGCCAAAAAATGTGAGCGTTAATACAATGCACTTCTATTTGCCTCTATGATCCGTACAATTCATGTTTCCATTCTATTTTCATTACGAAGATGTATCACGTCAGGATCTGTTGCTCAAACCGAATCATGCCAACGTTATGGAAGTTCCTGGATTGTGTGAAATAATAGTAGTACCAAAGGCACCTTATGATTTCATAATCAAAAATGGAAAATTGGCTATGGAGATTCCGTGCGGTCAGAAATTCATACAGACACAAAGGGGTTCGACAAGAAAGTCGTTTCGATCCAATCCATTCTTGGGGTCAAATAAAGACAAAAAAAGATATGTCAGTGACCTAACACGACAAAGCACTCTCCGAGGGCATGGAATGTCTAATTTTTCGGTCAGAATCTCGACAGTAATGTCTCTGTTAGATTTTCCGGTCGAAATACGGGAAAACTCCATTCAATTCTCGATGGAAACGGAGTTTTGCGAATTCTCCCCAGAACTGGAAGATCATTTCGAGATCCTCGAACATATTCGAGGGTTCAATATGACTATTGTCACTTCGGCCAACACACAAGATGAGACTTTACCACCGTGGAGCGGCTTTTTGCAAAAAGATGAGGGGGAAACTCAGTAAGATGTCGGAGAAGCGAAATATACGAGATCACAAACGTAGATTGCTCGCGGCTAAATATGAATTGAGAATTGAGACGAAAGCTTTCTAATTTTGTAAAGATCCCGATTTTCCTAGTGATATGCGAGACAAACATCGTTATAAGTTGTCCAAGTTGCCAAGAAAGACTTCCTTTGCACGAGTAAGAAACCGATGTATTTTCACGGGTCGCCCTCGTTCCGTATATGATTTCTAATTTCTCGTCGTGGATTAGCATCTCGAGGTCCTTTGATGGGCATAAAGAAATCGTCTTGGTAGCAAGCACCAAACCAATAGAACAATGGTTAGCTATGCAGCTGGTCCATAAGCAAGGTAAGTAGGTCCATTACCGGCCGGCTCCGGACCTAACGAAGTAATCCCTTATCTCGGCTCGGAGATGCTAACGGAGCTGGGGGACCTCTCTACCGCCTGTGTCTATCTCCTGTCAAGTATGCTCCCCAGACATAGACTACGTACAGGGTAGTACTCTTGGAAAGATAGAATATCACCGCGTGAACATAACATTAAGTTAATAATGTAACTCCTGAGGGATCGCCCACTATTATAAAAATATAGATAGTAAGGCGGAGAACTGTTGTTCATTGGAGCGCCGGAGTGCGGAGGTTGTTCCCATCATTGAAGTCAAAGTGTGGGACTGAGCCCTTTGAATGATAAAAAAGTGCTTAGTTTCGTTGGAAAAACCAACGCACATCATATTGACTTTCTCTCGCCCTACTTCTAAGGATAGATAGAAAAGGTTGGAGATAGTGACTTTCTGAAAATTCTCTCCTTTCTAAAGCTGCGCAAGGCGGCCCCCCCAGAACAAAGCCCCAGCCTTCTTTTCTCCCTTTAACGCCTCGCTTCCTATTCATTTGTGGGTCGGGACCCGAGGGCCTTTTTTTCTCAACAGGTAATTTCAAGAATCAACCAACCGACAAATCCGTAGCCCAGGCAACTCACAGCCTCCCTTTCGCCTAAATGAAAGAAAGGGGATGAATCAAATCAATAAGCTTTTTTTTTGATTGATTCAGGGCGCAGCGAAGCAAAATTCAATCAAGGCAAGGGGGCTTACTTTTACTGAAACTGAGTCATCCTATTCAAATTTAGCTATGCTAATGGAACAGGAAAAGTTATCAGATGATATGGACCTCACGAGATGAGGGAGAACCGAACATTGCTTAGGGGTCGTACTCTGTCCCGCTTGGTGGACGATTTCCTTTTATAAATTATAAATCTTTCTCCCACACGCCTTTGTCCTCTTTCACCGAAGAGGAAAGAAGAGCGGACAGAGACCTAAATTTTTATTAGATTCATTCCTAAGCTTGCTTGCTTTGTTCCAGCAAGATGATCAGTCCGAGAGGGCTGGAGAGAAGAGAAAGCGGTAAAAACCTCTCTGATTCGATCACCGAGCAGTCGGACGACTTTTCAGTAACCCAAGATGACCCCTTCGACACTTCTTTCGCTGTATACCCCCTCTATCCTTCGGAGGTGGAAGAAAGGGTACTATTTATTATATATATATATAGTAAGTAGGCCCCCAGAACGCTAAAAAGGTGGGAGAACAAGAGTTGTCACGATAGGAAAGAGAAATGACTATAAGGAATCAACGATTCTCTCTTCTTAAACAACCTATATCCTCCACACTTAATCAGCATTTGATAGATTATCCAACCCCGAGCAATCTTAGTTATTGGTGGGGGTTCGGTTCGTTAGCTGGTATTTGTTTAGTTATTCAGATAGTAACTGGCGTTTTTTTAGCTATGCATCACACACCTCATGTGGATCTAGCTTTCAACAGCGTAGAACACGTTATGAGAGATGTTGAAGGGGGCTGGTTGCTCCGTTATATGCATGCTAATGGGGCAAGTATGTTTCTCATTGTGGTTCACCTTCATATTTTTCGCGGTCTATATCATGTGAGTTATAGCAGTCCTAGGGAATTTGTTCGGTGTCTCGGAGTTGTAATCTTCCTATTAATGATTGTGACAGCTTTTATAGGATACGTACTACCTTGGGGTCAGATGAGCTTTTGGGGAGCTACAGTAATTACAAGCTTAGCTAGCGCCATACCTGTAGTAGGAGATACCATAGTGACTTGGCTTTGGGGTGGTTTCTCCGTGGACAATGCCACCTTAAATCGTTTTTTTAGTCTTCATCATTTACTCCCTTTTATTTTAGTAGGCGCCAGTCTTCTTCATCTGGCTGCATTGCATCAATATGGATCAAATAATCCATTGGGTGTCCATTCAGAGATGGATCAAATTTCTTTTTACCCTTATTTTTATGTAAAGGATCTAGTAGGTTGGGTAGCTTTTGCTATCTTTTTTTCCATTTGGATTTTTTATGCTCCTAATGTTTTGGGGCATCCCGACAATTATATACCTGCTAATCCGATGCCCACCCCGCCTCATATTGTGCCGGAATGGTATTTCCTGCCGATCCATGCCATTCTTCGTAGTATACCTGACAAATCGGGAGGTGTAGCCGCAATAGCACCAGTTTTTATATGTCTGTTGGCTTTACCTTTTTTTAAAAGTATGTATGTGCGTAGTTCAAGTTTTCGCCCGATTCACCAAGGAATCTTTTGGTTGCTTTTGGCGGATTGCTTACTACTAGGTTGGATCGGATGTCAACCCGTGGAGGCACCATTTGTTACTATTGGACAAATTTCTCCTTTTTTTTTCTTCTTGTTCTTTGCCATAACGCCCATTCTGGGACGAGTTGGAAAAGGAATTCCTAATTCTTACACAGATGAGACTGATCACACCTGATCAGTGAAAAATTCTGACATCAATCTTTGTTTTCAGGAGTGTGTAGGTTTAAAGAAGTTAGACCGCCGCTTACTTACTAAGCGCTGGTTCTATCCCGGCCAAGCAACCAAAGCCGGGGACCTAGGTGGGAATAGTGAAAGAAAAGAAAGAGAGGGGGAAGCGGCAAATCGCTTCTACCGAGTTCCCCAACAGCAGCTTAGCTTAGTAGCTTAACTCTTTCTACTGGCGTGGCGCTGCTGGATGCTTTTGATCAATAGGAAGAGGAGGAAAAAAAAGCTTATGATGAAAAATATGCTTTTCTACAAACTTTTTTTGATATGCTCTAGCAATATGGTTGCAGGAATTTTTACCCTTATATGGTTTTCGGGTGAAGTGGCCTCGCCTCTCATAATTTTTGGGGGGTCTTCGGCCATCTTTTTTCTTTTTTTCGCTCATAATTATGAGGAAAGAGCCCTATCTCTTTTTTTTTTTTTCTTTAATAATATAGTAATTTTCTATCTTTTAGAAAGGCCTAATCCATGCTGCTTCCTTGTAGGACTTATTCTCATCCTATTAACAGCTTGTCATCTTTATTTGTTTTTGGATTCTTATGTGTTCTTACATTTTATTTTTTTTGCGGTGCTACTTTCCCGAATCTTCTTTAATCAGAAAATGGGTGAATGGGGCTTCGGTCTGGTGACCGAGTTGATATTTATTCGATTATTCATTTTTTTTCTTAAAAAAGATATTGGATCAAGAATAGAACCAGTCCTCTATTTGATACCTTTATTTTTAATATCTTTTTTGAATCTTCTCTATTTAGACTACGGTCTAAAAGAAATAATTATTCACATAAACTTCCTATTCGCCGCCGCCGTTCTTCTATTTTTTTTATTTTTTTCGGAAAGTGAAAGAGGCCTCCTAATTTGATTTTTCTTATATATATTCCAAAATTGTTTGATAGGTTATTTCCTCGCGAAATCCGTAATGACGTTCTTTCTAGTGACTTCCCTTTTCCTTTTCTCCAATCTTATCTTCGCCAGCTTCTTTTTTTTGAAAGCCCAAAGGGAGAAGAAACCTTTGTCCGGCATACTTCTCGCGAATAAGAAAGAGGGCATCCAAACCCTCCTCGTTATTTATTTCCTTGTCTTAGGGGCACATAACCTCTTAATCCAATCCTAATCGTGGCCCTGCTAACATAAAAAGAGATCCGGGACATCTAAGTAAAAAGAAAAGTTTTTCAAAAAGTAGATTCCCTTTTGTGACCAAGAGCCCATCTCGAATACGATGCGGTTAGGGTACTCGTGACTCTGCTGGTGGCTGCCACTGCCTCACACTTAAATGCCGCCAGCTCTGTCTTCCTACTTTTTTTTTAAGGCAACTGACAAGATCTAAGTCTCCCCTGTAGCCGCTGGACTGGAATCTTCGACTGGACCGAAGGAACTCGAAAAGGGATCACCAACAGTGATTTCGATCATCACTGTACGATAATAGTTGAAAAGGATAACAACTATTATCATATAGTGATCACAGAAACTTCATGCCGATATGTCAGATAGAAAACTCCAAAGATTTCGGGGGGGCACCTATCGAGAGCATTGGTCAACTTGCTTGAGAGCCGACGAGGCTTGGAAACTAGCTTGCCTATATGCCTTAGAGCTGATGGCGTAAAACCGCGAGGGCTGACGCATGCAGCACGAAGCAAGCAATGATTACATATCACAGGGTGAAGACAAGACGGCTGTGATTGAGGACAAAAGGCTGGAGCCGGCCCGGCAGACTATGTAACTCTTTGAGGTTACGAGGTGACGACATAGATTCACAATGACAATGACTTTCACCTTAGCTGGATCAGCCTTAATTCCTCTCTCACTCACGATGAAAACAAAGACCTAGACAGCCCAACTAGGAGATTTGACCTTGTTTTTCACAAGCAGCAAGATGGGACCTTTCCTTTCATTCCCTTCCCCGGAGCTGCCTTCTCAAGGAAGATAGAATCCGCATAAAAAGTGAGACTAGAGCTTGACCTGCCCGATATCAATGAATCCTCTCTTTTCTTTCAAGACGAACGGCCTATTCCGCGAGATCCAAAACTTCGCCATTGCTGCTAGCTATAGCCATGGCAAATCGGTATGATCCACTAAGTTGCCTTGACTTTGTTTAGCATCTAGCTATTTGCTAGTAGAATAGATACTCATTCATTGAATACCATTCATTCAAACCCGTCTTCTCTGCTAAATCGAATTCTCACGTAAATTTGTAGAGCCTTTGGAGAGAGTTTCCGAGCTCTTCTCTTCCAAGAGGCATGGTGACAGCAAAAGGATCTCGTGATCAGGCAATCCATAGGCTCACGTAAGATCTACATCGACCAGTGTGACGAACCTTTCTTATATTATAGTTCTTCTTACCCTGACCACCACCCCTTCTTGTTTGCAACCCATATTCTTCAAGCTTCTTTCTTCTCGGCGTAACGAAAGAACTATCTGAGGGGAGGCCTAAGGTTGAAATGAAAATCCCTACCCTACGCCTTACGAGGGCGTCCTAGCCAGATTCAATCCCAAGGGTCAATCCAGCCCTTTCAACTAGTTCAAATAGCCCTTCCTCAGCTTGAAAAAAGCTAGCTCTTGCTTATGCTTCCTTCCCTATATATTGCCCATGTTAAGCGTTAAAATAAAAGCGCTTCTATTAAATACGATACCACCTTCCTTCCCACTTGAAATTGATTCAACAAAAGCTTCTTTCTTTCCCAGCTGCCCATTCGTTCACAGTCGATTCAACTTAAACCAATGTCACATGTCTTGTGAGCATTCAACCATGAGATTCTTTCTTTTGTTCACATCAGATCTTTCCCTCTGGGCTGGGATATAATGGAAATAATGAAGCATCTGCTTCACTGTATGCTATCTGGGTCAGTTGGGATTGGGATTATTAGTTCTTTTCTACTTGATTTTCCTTCTCATCTCCCTTTCGCTCTTTCTGGTGATTGGATTGGCTAATTGCTCTAAACTCTCTCTTTGTCGATGCTCGTGCAGCGGAAGGACTGCTTCCTTATAGGCTTCTAGTAGCCCCCCAACCAACCTTGAGCAATCGCATCCAACCCGTCTTTTTTGTGAGCATTGTCTAAATCCCTGTTATAAGAAGTTGAAAGAACGCTTTCACCATGTCCTTTACAAACTTTTCCATGAAGCAATGAAGGAGTTGCTCGACGGCGCTCATCTGTCTTTTCGAAAGCCTTAGCGCCGCGCCCTACTCAGAACATAAGAGAAATAGGGTAGAACCGGTCGGGAAGAGTCTTTTCTCCGAGAAAGTCGGGAAGTAGACTTGTTTGTTAGTCAAAGTAAGGTCTTTTTTGAATCACTGGCATTTGAATGAATAGGAAAATAACTTTCAGTGCCTTCATTCCGAATTTTTTTTTTCCCTCTCGTATTCCCCCCAGCTATAGGGGGTTCCAGAGATTGACTCTATACATGATATTCCTGAATACAGAAACTCCCCGTGTACCAACGTCCCCACTCCGGTATCCCCAAAGTCCGAACTCTTTAAGCATTCGTATACGTAAGAACTCTCTTTTCTGGGTGGGCTTTCTTTGATGTCGAGATTGATGGTTTTCGGACCGGTGGAAATTTCAGTGATCAATGAATGACTATAGGAACTAGGGCCAAAAGAACAGAGCAGACTAGCCTCTCCTCTGGGAGAGAAGGCCAATGAAGAAGGCATAACCGAACCCGAACTCATAGACTACTTCTCTTTCATATAGTGCTATTCTTTCTGTTGCTCTTTTGGGGTAGGATCTCTTTTGAGGAAACCCGGGAAAATTGGCCTCAATGCTGATTGCCTTAATAATTCAAATTTCAATCGTGCCGGTTTTAAGAAAGTCGGGATTTTAGGCCTACATGCCTTTTTCCTTCGTAGCCGTCCATTTGTTACAATCGTTTTTATAAAACACCGCGATTTTGGGCATAACTTTCAGTATAGTCTTCTTAGGCTCTGGTGCAAGCTCCGGTATTTAATGATAATCTTTTCTCTGTTAATGAAATATCTGTCTCGCCTGCTTTTCCTTATCTTGATCTGAGATTGCACTACAAAGGAAGAATCATCTATTGCTAATCCCCAGAAGAAAGCGCCTCTTTCAAGCATTCTTTGAAAGCCTCAATTCCGATTCCGTTCCCTTTATCCTAACCCTCGGAATGAAGAACTTCAAGGAGAGGTCATTTTTGGAGGAGAAAGTCTGCGCTTTTCAAAAAAGGTCGGAAGAAATGCACCGGGTTTAAATATATATATATCCGGCTGGCTTCTTTTTATGCAAAAAAGACAAAACGGGATTGGATTTCCACTCATAAGGAAGGTTAGATATCTTTGACAGGGTTGTATTTTTGGTTGAAATGGAATGGTGTTCAAACTCCCGAAATGCAGTCTAGACAACGGGCCCTCCCCTTTCTGACTGGACTGACTTGGGGAAGGGTCAATCTCCTCCGGAGCATGCTGCACAGCCACTCATTTGTCCTGACTAAATAGTAGAATCTATCTCTCAGCGATTCTTTTCTCCGAAAATAACCCCTTCCCAACCAGCCCGCCCAATCGATTTTGTAAGATTGGCTAATTCAAAGGGGTCCGAAGTTGTCGGAACGAATAGTTTTTTCGAAAAAAGCTTTTTTATTAGGGGAAAAAGGGCCCCCCTCTTTTCAACTATTATAGCTGGCGTCGACCCGCTTTGCGATACGAACGGACACGAAGAAAGAACGCAGGCAGCGGAAATGCAAAAGAGAAGAGCAAAGATTCTATTCGAAGAGTAACAGGATTCGATGTTGCACCATCTTCAACTCTTCCCGGGATCCAGGGTTTTTCGAGAAAAGGTCCTATCCTTCAATATCATGATTGGGTCGACTCGACCAGGCCAGATCATGAGTGAATAGAAAATCGAAAACGTACATAGCTGTTCCAGCTGAAATACTTGGAATAATTCTACCACTTCTACTAGGAGTAGCCTTTTTAGTGCTAGCTGAACGTAAAGTAATGGCTTTTGTGCAACGTCGAAAGGGTCCTGATGTAGTGGGATCGTTCGGATTGTTACAACCTCTAGCAGATGGTTTGAAATTGATTCTAAAAGAACCTATTTCACCAAGTAGTGCTAATTTCTCCCTTTTTAGAATGGCTCCAGTGGCTACATTCATGTTAAGTCTGGTCGCTCGGGCCGTTGTACCTTTTGATTATGGTATGGTATTGTCAGATCCGAACATAGGGCTACTTTATTTGTTTGCCATATCTTCGCTAGGTGTTTATGGAATTATTATAGCGGGTCGGTCTAGTAATTAGGTGGCGGCCGTTCGGTCGCCTATGATACTAGGACCAATAGGTCAAAAATGGGTTTGTGCCGCAGGTGTTGAACGATCTACTCTACACAGGTGTGGGCTTAAAATAAAAGAAAAGGGCTAGGGCTCATAAACCCTTTTTTTCATTCATCAATAGGGCCCTGGTCGGTCACTTTTCCGGGCCGGGATCGATAAGTAGAAGTCATAAAAAAGAGATGTTTCTCGTCGCACCTCAGATCAAAAAGAAGGGTAGCTTGTCAAGCTGGCCTATATATAAGGATATAAATAAAAAGATTCGCTGTCTTTTAACCGGCTGTTCTTCTTTTCTTTGTCAACGCTACTAAGGACCTATAGGTTCTCCTACTTATGAAAGATAATGAGAATGGGTTATTCAAAAAGGAAAAGGCGCTACTATACAATACATTTTTAGAAGTAAGCCTACCCTACCCTACTAATGTATTGTATAGTAGGATGTAGTATAATAGGCGAGCGAATTAGCGAAGACACTTAGGCTAATAGATAAGAGAGCGTCGGTACGTAGCCTTCATTCTACTACGCTACGCAAAGGTTACGAAGTAACTTAGCTCGACGTTAGGAGAGTCAAGGGGGAACGCCATACCTATATAGAAGAACCGCTGTTCGATAACTTTATAAGGTCTAACCTTTCGCTCCCCTACTGAAAAGGGGCAAAGCTGCTTCGCACCACTGATAGACTACTTAAGATTCAATTCAAAAGTCCCTACTTAGTTTCGCAAGCCTTTGTCATTGTCAGTCAACTAAGTAGGGCCTGAGGCCCCCTTCGAATCCGTAAATCTGAAGAGCATGCCGCAACAAAAGGATGGTCCCCTATGCATTTCATTCTTTCTAGAAAGGAAAAAAAAAAGTACCCCCCATCATGGTGAACCTCTCCTTGTGATCGGGATGAGGTAAATGCCTCCCAACCGGGGGGCGGATCGAATCGGAGTTTCCTTAGGTAGCCACCGACCCACAGTAATCCTTAAACTTCCGTGCTTGGTGGAGAAGAAGCGAACAAAGGTACGCTCGCTTGCTGTCTTGTTCTCTGCCGCGAACTGGAATCGCTCGCCAGCTAGGTCAGATTGGAGCAACATTTTGTGAGAACATATTACCCATCTTCGGGGACAAGGGGCGTAACGACCTCTCGATCTACTTACTGCAGCCCAGGAATAAAAACTTCCGTCTAGGCGTTCCCTGTTGCTCCGATCCCCCCTACGCCTAGGACGTTGTCTAGGCCAAGAGCCTTAGTTAGTTGCTGTTTTCATTTGGTTGTTTTTTTCTCGTTGTTGATACCGGCAAGACCCAGCCAGATGATGTCTACTGGTTGGTAGTGAGAGGACTCTTAGTATCTGCATACCCAAAAGGGGATTAAAAAACAATCATTTTATTTTTTTTCTTGCTTTCCCTTAGCAGCGGTAAAGGAGTCTATCTATCTGCCTAGCTTTGGTAGATTTCCCCCAACGCAATCCACAGAAATTCCACGAATCCCTTGGTGGATAAGTCCGACGACTCAGCAGCAGTGCGGAATTGAGTTTTTCGTCCGGTGGATCTGATCTATAGTTAGGAGGCAATACATACCAAAAGGTTCGAAGAAGGAACGCACATAAGAGTATATAATCAACCCACCTTTCTGTATAACCTATTCACATTAGTGAAGCGGCTGGATGCATAAGGGAAGTGCACGTTTGGGGAATTTGACATGATCTACAGGAAGAAGTGCTACTATGATATGATGCCCGGTTTTGCTTCTCCCTTACTACACCGAACTCCTTCCCTCGAATTGGAAATATGTTCTCTTTCCTGGTCGGCAGTTGCTTGCTTTGATTAAGCCAATTGCATTCCGGTCTGAGGGAGAGTCGAGGCATGAAATACGAATCTTTCCCCCACCTTCCAATTCATTCCTCTTCCTTTTCAAATGATCTTGGTCGCCTCGCCGGATATTCAAGAAGGGAGTATGATATACGGTCAAGCAGCGGCAGACCTATACTCCTTCATCCCCTACCGCCGCTCCGTGGGCTTCTTCGCTGACTTTCTGAGGCTTCGCTCCTTCGCCACGACATTAGTGGCTTAGCTCTTCGCGCTTCCCGCAAGCTTTTTTTTTTAGAGAGAGAGTAAGGGGGTCGGTACAGAAGATTGGTTCGCTTCGAAAAGCTCAGCTTTGCTTGTGTTCTTCACCGGCGCTCGCCGGATGTATCACTCATTCCGCTCCTAAGGTAAGGAGTTTTCTGTGTTTTATAATCTTTACGGGGATGAATCGCATATGTTGGTTGAGAATTGCTCGGGAATTCATTGATAGTTACTTTGCCAGGTTCTAGGGGGGCTACTCTTCTTTTTTGTCGATCGAGCCGCTCTCCCTCATTCCACTCGTCCAGCCCCCTTCACGAACTTGTACAATCGATGCCACAAAGATAGCCAACTCTATTATCAAAGAAATAAGGAAACGGGCGACGATTTGGCACCAGATATCCGGAGGTGTGAAAAGAGCAGCTGTGAGAAGCGGAAAAACCATCAAAAAACGACGATTGTTCGTGAAGGTTTCCACAGAAATACCTCTCGG